CCTACTGGTTTTCCAAATTAATCCCGCAGATACATATAATTCAGAAGAATATGTGAGTGATTCATACACAGCATCTCTTTCTTTTATCAACGGTTCAACCAATTGATATGTTTCCACAAATAATTGAAATTCAATTTCTTGATCTGTATCTTCAATTTTTGGAAACTTATAAAGTTCTTCCGTCAAGCCCTGATCAATAAACCTACAAAATCCTTCAAATTGTATCTGATTAAACCCAGGTATTGTAGACATTCCCTCATTTCCATTCCGGAGCATTTTAAATTGCCTTTCCCACTTATCGAAAAACCCCACTATTGGATCATTCTTCATCGAATCATATGAATCGATCTAGCAATGATGGAATTTATATTCTGTTTACTGAATCACATGAAATTTTACCCAACTACATATAATATATGTATGTAATGTATGAAATACGTATGAATGGAGGAATAAAGAGAATTTTCTATTCAAATTGGAATTTGCAACAGATACAAACGAAAAGGAATTGATAAATGCCACTTAAACTTATGACGTTTTTTTATAGAATATAAAAACAAAAGCGATTCAATTTCTACCATTAATATGATATTACATATTTCAATCCCACTGGATATCAGAAAAATAAATGTATTCAGGATTTGATCTGTTCGATAAGATTAAGATAAAGACAGAATAATCATAAAGAATATAATAATATAATATAGAGTTGATTTTTTTTAGCACTTAACCCTTTTTCGTGGATTCTGTTGTTCAAAAAAAGATTCGCAGAAAAGGAAGATATTTTTACCTATTTTTAGTCGAATTATATTCTTAGTAGAATTCATAGAATATAATTGAAGTGCGTAAGAAAGGTTCTATTTATGAAACATGTGCGGATATCGATATATCCGTCTCCTCCTTTATAGCAGTTCTATTCGGAGCAACGTAGGTCGTGCTTTATCCAAATTTCTATTTTATATTCAATCTATTCAATGAAAATTTGACGCACAATAATTTCCTGCTAATTCCCTATAGGCATCATATAGATAAGATACCCCTAGATATCTGTGTAATAATTTTTCTTCTAGGGTTTACATATACTCATAATTGCTATTATAATTGAAATTGAGAAGGCTTTTTTTTTTGAAAAGAATCAATACTGATTAGTTATGTCTCCATTTTGATTTTCTTATGTCATTACGGAAACCCAATTTGAGATTCAAATCCAAGAATAGTTCATGAATTCACAGCCAATAGTTAATGGTTCCAATTTGTCTTGAAATTTTTGTTTTTGTGACTGAAAAGACACATTTTTTTTTTCAATATAAAAAGAGAGAGGAAGTTTTTAGTTATTGTGTCTTTTGATAGACTATACAATCAATCCAAGGGATATATCCAATCCAAAAAAGGAAGGATTTCTTTTAGTTTAGTAATTAGGAAAGGGATTAAGGAAAAAAGAATTCAAGATGCAAGTATAAATATAAAAATATAAAAAAGGGGGAATATTTTCATCTATTTTGTATCGTTTTGGCGGCATGGCCGAGTGGTAAGGCGGGGGACTGCAAATCCTTTTTCCCCAGTTCAAATCCGGGTGTCGCCTGATCAACAAAAGACTAAAAATTCCTTATTCTGTTCTACTGATATAACTCGACGAATTAGTCCCCAGCAGAGGGGGATATTTGTTTGATTCTAAGCATCTGTAGAGGGCTGTAAATCCTTGCGTCGAGGCTTCAACAAAAGAAAGATTAGAGTAGTGTAAGGGAATCGGTAAGTCTTGATAGCCCTTCCACTACTAATGTAGTGTCTACTAACTAGGCCTTGAATTAGATTGGATAGCCGGACGGGGAGTCTAATTAGTAGAGTAGTTGTGGAAAGGGCGGAAGATACTTTGTATACAGACTCACGAGAGTCTCTGAATGTTTGAGCATTCAATAAATATTAGATTGGAGCTTTTTTTTTATATAAAAAAGTGCAAAAAGAAAGAATTGATTTTTGGTAACCCTACTCAAGAATGAGCTATTTTACGATTGTTTCAAAGAAACAATCAGGAGAGGATAAAGATTATATTAAATGGGAAATCGAGGTATGTGATGGATAGCAATCTGTCTTGATTCCGTATTTTTATGCCTTTTACTTATGAAGGACAAAAAAAGAAACACTAGGTTTGATTATCCTACATGTTCTATTAGTAACATTCCCTCGATACTTCTAAGGGTGTCCCTTCCTGTTGTTATTTTGCTTGGGCTTAATGTTTCCAGATTCTACTAGAAATCATATAAGAACTTGTTATAAGTGGATTTATTGGATTAGTTCATCAATAGTGTTGGCCCAGAACACCCTCCTTTTTTTTGACTCTGCACCATTGATTCCACTATTATTAGTGAGCAATAATGGAATAATTCCTTCATATTCATAGAGGTAGGGGACACAATTCACATGGATATAGTAAGTCTCGCTTGGGCTGCTTTAATGGTAGTCTTTACATTTTCCCTTTCACTCGTAGTATGGGGAAGAAGTGGACTCTAAGGGTACTACGAAATTTAGTTAGCGTTTTTAACTATCTAATGCAATTTAATTAATATTTTTTAATTTATTTAAAATTTGGATTCCGGTGGAGTAATGTATTAGATGAATAATAAATACCCTTCCAACAAAATTCTCCCTAAGCTTTCTATTTCGATGAACCCGCTCTTACCAGAATTATATATGGGGCAATGAGGAACAACGGATCCTTTTTTATTTCTTTTTTTTTTTCAAATTGATTGTAATCAATACCAATCAAATAGATGAAGCAAATAAATAGAATTGGAGTGCTATATACATTACATATATGATGGATGAAGATACGATACATATTTGATTTTAGATTGATCTATATTAAGCCTCTATCTTTATAGAGTACACCTTTATAGATTAAATAACACTAAAAAAAATAAAATAAATAGTATGGTAGAAAGAAATATATGACTCTTTCTACCATACTATCCAATCTCATAGAATACTGCTGATTCTAGTCCGCTCATTTTATTTAAGACGCAAAATGGGAATCCTTCTTATTTTTGATTTCATTTCTTCAATCATTGATAAGAACTACGAAGTCAAGTTTCATTCAAACAAATTTATTCAAATTAATTATTTTGACTGACTGTTTTTACGTATATGATAAGTAAAAAAGCAGTAGGAACTAGAATGAACAGTGCAGTAGCAATAAATGCAAGAATATTTACTTCCATAATCTAATCTTTCGTTTTTTTTTTACTTCGCAATAACTCGGGATTTAATCCCATAGAGCCCCATAGAGATGATAAATCTTTCGCCTGTAAATTCAATGGGATGAATTACATCTCGATGATATTGAATCGGCTCAATATCATGAATAACAATATCTGAGCTATCAAATCGATTCATCCTCGAGAATTGAATAGTATAACATAGGAAGATCTTTTATCCATACCGAATCCAAAATTATATTTCTAATCCAATCAAAAATTCCTTTATTTTGCTTTTTTTTCCATTCTTTTCTATAACCTACCGCCTTCCGGGTACAATCATCTGATGAAGTATCATCTAACCGTGTTTCCACTTCCATTGGTTACAAACCCAACCAAACAATCGAAATGAAATGGAAAAAAGGACGGAGTGAGGTTCTAAACCCCGTTTTTTTATGATCTAATTTTCTTGGAAGACAAAGAAGTGTGATAAAGATGAGTCCCGTTATAAAATATAAAAGATCTAATATTCCATCAAATGCACTGTTTGTTCTGTCTTCGGTGGGACCTTTACCTTAGGAAGGAAAAAAGATTCTTCATTCTCTTGATAAGAGGGACAGTATCCTTATTTGATTTTTCTTTTATTAATATCCTCTTTCTTTGGATTAGTACTGGTGGGACGCATATATCAAAAGTTCAGTGTGCAATTTGAATGAGATAAATTGTGTCAAATTCGTAATTGAGATTACACACGACCGGAATCGGAAAAGGAAATAGGTTAAATTTGAATATGAAAAGTATTCTCTCAGTGTAACTATGTTACATTCATTTTTTATCGTATTGTACAAGAAAAGAAAGTAATTCCATTTGTGTATGTGCTCCCCAGAAACATATTGTATTCTATTCCATTAGACGGATCAGGAGCAAGTGAAAAAGTCAGACCCAGTATGGTTATGGTATTCTTGGAATTATGAATATGATGCTACCAAGACTTGTACTGATCTACATATGCCTCTCTCCCACCAATCGGTACTAGTTGAAATAATGGAAATTTCCCGATTTGTTTGATGAGAAATACGAAATGAAAAGAAAATAATAAATCAAGATCTTCGTTGGGAATAAAATTCTGCTCCTTGTCTCCCTTTTCATCCCCCTTTTCATAGAAAAGAAAAAGAGAGATGAATTGAGTATTTATTGGGTCCGCCGGGACTGACGGGGCTCGAACCCGCAGCTTCCGCCTTGACAGGGCGGTGCTCTGACCAATTGAACTACAATCCCAAGGAAATAAGGTGTATAGAATATAGATTCTTATGATCTCCGTTAATCATCCTGCTGTAACCGGGACGCGGGTGATATATTGATATCCCATGCTTTAGTAAAGAGTGACATGACATGAATTAATAAGTAATTCTTTTGTTATTGCCAAATCGATTCAGAATCAATCTTTCAATGAACAAAAAGACTCTTTTTTGTTCTTTACTCTTTTCCTTAGACTTTATACTTACAGATCCTGATAGGAATCTAGATCATTAAGAAGATCATAATTTTTGAGAACAAATAAATAAAAGTAGGGATATATCAGAAAGTTTTATTTTTGTGATTCTTCTGTATCAGGCATTTCTGGAAAAAAAATGGGTTATATAATTTCATCTTGGATTAGCGAATTATTGGGCCGAGCTGGATTTGAACCAGCGTAGACATATTGCCAACGAATTTACAGTCCGTCCCCATTAACCGCTCGGGCATCGACCCCGGACAAATCAATTCTCGACCTATTGATAATCCACGATGAACTTCCTTTCGTAGTAC